GGAGTGGGGTTTTCTTTGGTAACATAAGTTCTATAGGAAGTTTCGGATAATTACTTTTTTTTTTATACGGATTTTTTATCCTACCCCTATTCATGATTAGTAAAGTAATTGGAACCCTCTATCAAGAGGAAAAGAGTGAATTCTTACTTCCGCGGAATGGAATTGAAAAAAAAAATAAAAAGAATTTTATGTTCCCTTCTTTCATATTAATATATATATATTGTATTAATATATATATAGATTAATTCAAATCTATAAGGGAAGTGTTGCATATTTTTATATCTCCCGAGAACCTACATTTTGACTATGAATTCCTGTTGGGTCGGATTCTAACGAATCTTTAGGAAACTCGTAAGAAACTCTTTATTAGAAGATAAGGGCGGTAGAGCAAGAATAATAAGGCGGATTATCATCCATATATTTTTGTAGAGAGATGAATAGATACACATACACTTATTTAGCTCTACATTCCTTGCACTTATTAGATACTTAATAATACTTATAATAGATAGACTTATTAATAGATAGACTTATCATAACATAAGATATCTTTATAACAGGTACAAATATTAAATCGAGGTACCCATTCTATGACAGATCTCAATTTACCCTCTATTTTTGTGCCTTTAGTGGGCTTAGTGTTTCCAGCAATTGCAATGGCTTCTTTATTTCTTCATGTTCAAAAAAACAAGATTGTCTAGATCCGATAGGACAAAATTTCATCAATTTATTTCAACACTTGGATCATAACTTGGATCATAATACATATATCTATTTAGTGGAATATGGTACAACATGCGGCTCCCTCCGAGCACAAATAAAAAAAAATGGTTATGTATGCGGATACATAATATACGGATAAATTCATGTATATGTGGGTGGGGATAGGTGTTTTGAAATGGATCAGCGGATATCTGAAATAGAAAGTCAACGTATCTATATTGTGTAGATATACATATCATATGAAGGGGATGTTATTATTTTATATCTAATCAATTCGATGAATTATTCCTAATAGTTCACATCATAATAGTGCTAGTTGATGAGAGTTACTTCGGGAGCAAAACAAAAATAAAGTAAAATCAAATTCATTTGGCTTATTCTCTTCTCTCAATTCTAATAGAATAGGATGCAACTGGATCTAGTATGAACTATCGATCAGAACGTATATGGATAGAACTTATAACGGGGTCTCGAAAAACAAGTAATTTCTGCTGGGCCTGTATCCTTTTTTTAGGTTCATTGGGATTCTTATTGGTTGGAACTTCCAGTTATCTTGGTAGGAATCTGATATCCTTATTCCCGTCTCAGCAAATCATTTTTTTTCCCCAAGGAATCGTGATGTCTTTCTATGGGATCGCAGGTCTGTTCATTAGTTCCTATTTGTGGTGCACAATTTCGTGGAATGTAGGTAGTGGTTATGATCGATTCGATAGAAAAGAAGGAATAGTGTGTATTTTTCGTTGGGGATTTCCTGGAATAAATCGTCGCATCTTTCTTCGATTCCTTATGAGGGATATCCAATCGATCAGAATGGAAGTTAAAGAGGGTCTTTATCCTCGGCGTGTCCTTTATATGGAAATTAGAGGCCGGGGCGCCATTCCCTTGACTCGTACTGATGAAAATTTGACTCCACGGGAAATTGAACAAAAAGCTGCTGAATTGGCTTATTTCTTGCGCGTGCCAATTGAAGTATTTTGAAATGAAATAAATGTTTTCTCAGCATGAGGGAAGGAATCCAGGAACCCCCTTTTTAATATAATTGAAGCTTCTTCGGGACGTTCATTCGAGCAAAACATGTTAGATTTTATTTCCCCCGTTCCGTTGGTAATCCTTCTGTGTCCCATAGAATAAAGCAGGCGGACGTATACGGAACAACCACAATAAGAAGCTGTTTTTATAGACCAAAACTTTTTTCTACATATAGAACTCAATTCTACTAGTAACAAGTCTAATAAGTATGTATTCATTACACATATCCGAACATTTCGGAATACAGAATACAGAATTTCTCTTTTTAGGGCCAATACCTTGGATTAAAACATTAGATACAGATGTATCTCGTTAATTATCTTTCTTTTGTCAATCGATGTTTCTTTTTTGATCCTTTTTTTAGCTCCTTGATAACCAAACGCTTAGATCTTTCATAACTATCCAATTTCTCTCTCATTTTGCCACCTATTTCGGATTTCATCATTCATATTTTTCAGAAGTATCCCCTCAATTATTTTTTTTTTTTTTTAATTTTCACCGGCTCCCAGCAACCAGGAATAATTGAGAAGAGTTCTTTCGTCTCGAAATCCAAATAATATTCATTATTTCAAGTGGTTCTTTTGGGCATTCATCGAAAGAACAAATTAAGATAGAATTGGTTCGAATTTGACCAACTGAGATATCTGGTAAAAATATTTGCTTATTTCTTCATTCGAAACGGATCCTTATTATTCTTTTTCTATATTCTTTCTAGATCCAAGGACTAAACAATTCAAAAAAAAAGGGGGAATAGATCCATAGGTTCCATACCTTGTTATAGAACTCATGCTTCATAGAAATATCGGATCAAATAGAGTCGGCAAATGAAGTGGGTTCATTAACAATTCACAGATGAAAAGTGTCAAAAAAGAAAAAAGCATTGATTCCCCTCCCGTATCTTGCATCTATAGTCTTTTTGCCCTGGTGGATTTCTCTCTCATTTAATAAAAGCCTGGAACCTTGGGTTACTAATTGGTGGAATACCGGACAATCAGAAACTTTTTTGAATGATATTCAAGAAAAGAACGTTCTAGAAAGATTCATAGAATTAGAACAACTATTCCTGTTGGATGAAATGATAAAAGAGTACCCGGAGACACAGATACAAAAGCTTCGTATAGGAATCCACAAAGAGACGATACAATTGGTCAAAATGCACAATGAAGATCATATCCATATCATTTTGCATTTCTCGACAAATATAATCTGTTTTGCTATTCTAAGCGGTTATTCTATTCTGGGTAATGAAGAACTTGTCATTCTGAATTCTTGGGTTCAGGAATTCTTCTATAACTTAAGCGACACAATAAAGGCTTTTTCTATTCTTTTATTAACTGATTTATGTATCGGATTCCACTCACCCCGCGGTTGGGAACTAATGATTGGTTCGGTCTACAAAGATTTTGGATTTGCTCATAACGATCAAATTATATCTGGTCTTGTTTCCACTTTTCCAGTCATTCTAGATACAATTTTGAAATATTGGATCTTCCATTATTTAAATCGTGTATCTCCTTCACTTGTAGTGATTTATCATTCAATGAATGAATGAATGAAGAACTCATTTGATCTGCTGATATCAATCAAATCATGATGCCACTTCGTACATAAACAAACCGTTTTGAAGCTTACTCACTCTTTATACTTCTACCCGCCCAGGGGATTCTTCCTATACTTCAGTACAATTATTCCAGTACAATGGCAGAATCGTGGATAGGGAACTATACTAGCTACCTACCTAATTTATTGTAGAAATTTCCGGGATCAATAATTGGACCATGCAAAATAGAAATACCTTTTCTTGGGTAAAGGAAGAGATGACTCGATTCATTTCCGTATTGATCATGATATATGTAATAACTCGGACATCTATTTCAAATGCGTATCCCATTTTTGCGCAGCAGGGTTATGAAAATCCACGAGAAGCAACTGGGCGTATTGTATGTGCCAATTGCCATTTAGCTAATAAGCCCGTGGATATTGAGGTTCCACAAGCTGTGCTTCCTGATACTGTATTTGAAGCAATTGTTAAAATCCCTTATGATATGCAACTGAAACAAGTTCTTGCTAATGGTAAGAGGGGGGCTTTGAATGTAGGGGCTGTCCTTATTTTACCCGAAGGATTCGAATTAGCTCCCCCCGATCGTATTTCTCCCGAGCTGAAAGAAAAGATGGGCAATCTGTCTTTTCAGAGCTATCGCCCCACTAAAAGAAATATTCTTGTGGTGGGTCCTGTTCCTGGTCAGAAATATAGTGAAATCATCTTTCCCATTCTTTCTCCGGACCCTTCTACTAAGAAAGACGTTCACTTCTTAAAATATCCCATATACGTAGGTGGGAACAGGGGAAGGGGTCAGATTTATCCCGATGGGAGCAAGAGTAACAATACAGTCTATAATGCTACAGCAGCAGGTATAGTAAGCAGAATAGTACGTAAAGAAAAGGGGGGATATGAAATAACCATAGCCGATGCATCGGATGGACATCAAGTGGTTGATATTATACCTCCAGGACCAGAACTTCTTGTTTCAGAGGGCGAATCCATCAAGCTTGATCAGCCATTAACGAGTAATCCCAATGTGGGTGGATTTGGTCAGGGAGATGCAGAAATAGTACTTCAAGATCCATTACGTGTCCAAGGTTTGTTGTTCTTCTTGGCATCTGTTATTCTAGCACAAATCTTTTTGGTTCTTAAAAAGAAACAGTTTGAGAAGGTTCAATTGTCCGAAATGAATTTCTAGATCCACAGATTCATCAAGTTGGTAAAAAAAGGGCCGAATTATTGTTGATCGATGCAATTATGTATTGTATGATCAAAAAAAAATATGGAAAGCCCCTTGCTTGCTTTGTTTATACTGCATTTCTGCGAGATGTTGGGAATTGCTTGTATCCCATTCCTAGTACTTGTATCCCATTCCTAGTAATAGTATGTATATTGTGAAGAAGACTACTTCCCCCCCCCCCCCCCCTTTTTTTTTTTTTTTTCAATCCAAGTTGAAGCGTTGTGACACCTCCTATTGCCAGATTGTCAATGTCATGTAATGCATCAATAGTTTTTATATCTAATAGAATCGAATTCTAATAGATAATAGGGGGCATAACATAAGTAGGAGGAGAATAAATACGCGGCAAAGAATAAATGAAAGGAACAAAAGGGCGGGAAATTCCTTTTCTTGTGTCGAAATAATAATGATTCTTGGTCCTGTTCGTCAAAGATTACTGTTTTCTTTTACAGGTCTATCGGAACC